GTCCCTGCCCATGATGAACTAAAATAGTTGGTGACTCAAAATTTGATATAATCAACATGCTTATTTCTTTTTTTTTTTTTATGAATATTTTATGAATTTTTTATGAATTTTATGAATAAAGGTATATGCGTGAGATACAATCTATTTCTCAATCCATTTCTTTCAACTATCCCACTATAAAATAGCGCGATCCCCTTTTATAATACTTCGGGAGCTAATGAAACTATTTTAGTAAAATGAAATTGTCTTAATTCCCGGGCGATCGCGCCAAAAACTCGAGTTCCTTTTGGATTTCCTTTTTGATCAATAACAACTGCAGCATTGTCATCATATCGGATTATCATACCGTTATCACGTTTGAATTCTTTACAGGTACGCACAATTACAGCTCTGACCACTTCTGATTTTTCTAGGGGCACATTTGGTACTGCTTCTTTGATCACAGCAACAATAACGTCACCAATATGAGCATATCGACGATTGCTAGCTCCTATGATTCGAATACACATCAGTTCTCGAGCCCCGCTGTTATCTGCTACATTTAAATGGGTCTGAGATTGAATCATATCATTTTGTAATTTGTTCTTTTAATGTAAAGTAAAGGATAAAAAAAAGAAATATTTTTTGTCTAAAAATAAAAAAATAAAGAAATAAGCAATTTTTTTTCACACCCAAGACTCATTTCTGTTAGTTCTACCCTTTTCGCCTTTATCCCGAAATAATCAATTGAGTCCGTATAGGCATTTTGGATGCTGCTATTGAAATAGCCCTTCTAGCTCTATTTTCTCTTACTCCGCCCATTTCATAAAGTATTCGACCTGGTTTAACAACAGCTACCCAATATTCCGGGGATCCTTTCCCCGAACCCATACGTGTTTCTGCGGGCCTTAGTGTAACTGGTTTGTCTGGAAATATACGTACCCATAGTTTTCCCCCACGACGTGCATTTCGTGTCATTGCCCGTCGACCGGCTTCTATTTGTCTAGATGTGATCCAAGCGGGTTCGAGTGCCTGAAGAGCATATTTACCGAAACAAATACGATTCCCTCGATACGATATTCCCTTCATTCTTCCTCTATGTTGTTTACGGAATCTGGTTCTTTTAGGGTTATAGTTGATGGTTGATTATGAATTCCATCCCTACTGCAGAACCGGACGTGAGAGTTTCTTCTCATCCGGCTCCTCGCGAATAAAAGAATTAAAAAACAAAAAAGATTTCGAATCTTATAATTAATTAAATTAAATATTAAATAAAATATTAAATAATTAACTAATTAAGATATATAGTAAGATATGCATGTATTTAAATAGAATCGTGTCATTTTTTGAGACTTCATATAATCTAATCTATTAGTAATCTATAGATCTTGTTTAAATAGACAATTAAAGATTTTAGTTTCTATTTTCGAAATCATATTGTTATTTTTAATTGTTATTTTGAAATAAAAATAGAACATATTTTTTTTTCTTTTTATCGTCCAAATTTATCAATTCAAAAAAAAGAAAGTTTTCGCGGGCGAATATTTACTCTTCTATTTCAATTTTCGGCTTGTCTCCTGACTTCTTACAATAGATGAATTGACCTCCGTTTCATTTCGCCATCCCGACCAGTGAATCATTAAGATTCCTTTTTCACTAAAATCTTTTGCATTCACAGCTTCCATCGTTCCCATCGCTTCTTACTTAATGCTTAGGTCCAATTTTTACAACGGAGCTCGTAATGAAATTTGTTCTTGAGTCAATCTTCTTAGTCTTTATTGGCTCGAAGCTCTTGATTTTTTTTGTTTTGTTCTATAATTTTTAAATTTTTTAATTTAAAATTAAATTATGTTATATATTAAATTATATTAAATTTATATTAAATAAGAAATATATTAAATTTATATTTAAAATATATATTAAATATAAAGATTTAATTATGTTATATAAGAATCAGTATTAATGCTTTATTACACTGCCTTTTATAAGATGACTTATAGACCTTACATATTACATATTGGAATTCTATATCATTGATATTTTTTCTCTCTCTTTCTCTCATCCTTCCATTTATATCCACATCTTTCTTCTCTATTTTGCTTTACAGCTTAAAAATCAGATTTTTTTTTCAGAAACACAAAATTTCAGTTGTTACAAAGATATGACCAATATATCATATCTTGACTGGTTCCTTAGATCGAGATAATGCGAAGTAATGAGTTGGTTATTAGTTCTATGGTTAGTTATTAGTTCATACTCTGGTGTTGGGCTGGTCTTTTTTAATCCTAACTCTAAAAAACCAACGAGTCACACACTAAGCATAGCAATTTTCTTAAAATAAGTGTCAATCGGATTTTTATTCAATCTTATAGAATAAATAATTAATTGATAGTTTTGAGCAAAAGAATGAAGGGTTTTTCTTTTTTTTATGTTAAAAAGAAAGCCTTGTCTTTATTATTCCTCGTCTATAAATATCCAAATTTTGATACCTAATACACCATATATAGTTCGAACTGTATAG